TAAGTGTTGAAAGATTTGAACTTCCCACCTTCGTAGTGTAAGCACGACACTCTACCAACTGAGTTAAACACTTTCTCAAGTGCATACAGTAGGACTCGAACCTACCTTTATTGATTGGAAATCAATTATTTTACCCGATAAAATATATATGCATTAATCCGAGGACATTTTCCAATACCCTCACTATGTTACGACTTTCTCCGCCTTATAAACTCTCCCTAATGCCAATCCGAAGCTATTGAGTCTATATAGATTAATATTTAATATTTATTTCTTTAACTCAAGTTGAACACCTAAAAATTATTTACTTGGTGGAGATGACGGGCGATTTGTACGAACACTAGAGCCGTATTCACCGAAACGCTCTACTTTTCGATTACTATTAAATCCAACTTTATACCCCTGTTTCAAGGGGCAATCCGAGCTTTTATTTTAGAGTTTCCTAAACCTCTTTGTGTAAAAGATTGTAGCGCATATATCGCCCAAAACATTTGGATCATAAGGGCCTGACGTCATCCTTACTCCCGTAATTTATAATAAAATTATCGTTAAGGGTTGGGTCCCTTCTATTTCTTTCACAACACAAACTGACGACGGCCATGCAATACCTGTACTTAATACTCATCTATTTACGTATTAAATATTCAAGTTTTGGTAAGGTTAATCGCGGATCATCGAATTAAACTACACGCTCCTCTAATTGGTTTAGTGAACCGCCAAATTTTTTAAATTTGAATCTTGCGATCGTACTCCTCAGGCGGAATCTTTTGAGTTTTCGTAGACTATTATAATCTAACCTTCATAGTTTACAGTAAGGACTACCAGGGTATCTAATCCTGTTTGTTCCCCCTACTTTCGTGCTTGAGCGCCAGTTTAAAGTGGTTAATTGCTTTCGCTTTCGATGTTCCTGTTTATCTTAAAGCATTCTACCGCTACATAAAAGTTCTATTTACCCCCCTTTAACTCATTTGCCTGCACACCCTTTACGCCTCTCTTAACAAAAACTTAGACCTTACGTATAACCGCGTTGGCTGGCACGTATATTTAACGGTCTATCTTCTGCGACATCCCTGTGTCATACTTTCGTACATTGCACAAGATTCTCTACTGCAGCCTCTTTACGAGTCTCCCCCTTGTCCCAGTGGAAGTGTGGCCTTTCGACTACGCATCTTTGGCAGGACTAACCCTTTACCTAATACGACCTCAGATTATCAATTGGCTATGTTTGCATATACTTTGTCTTTCACTATTTTCTAGTGTCCAATTGGTTAGTTCTAGGGTATTACTCACCCGTCCGGGACATATAGTAATGTTCCCAAGCATGTATTATAGGTGCCGCTCGCTTTCTGTTGTCCCCAAAATCAAAGGAATTGCCCAAGACCAGAATTGAACTAGTAACCTAAACATTTTCAGTGTTTTGCTCTGCCAATTAAGCTACTTGTGCTACATTTCACTCCTATGGAGTCTACTGGATTCGAACCAACCGCCCCAGACTTGCAAAGTCCATGCTCTACCACCTGAGCTAAAACCCCAATATAAATAGAGAAGTGAATACAATCATAATTAAAGCATAATTAAACACCGTACCTGATTGTAAATTACTTACTCTTTGAGTCGATCTAATTAAAAGTTGAGACGCCCCTCTTGGCCCTATAATTTCTAAAAGTCCTCTATCTATTATTCTATACGTAATAAGATGACCAAATTTTCATATATAGTTTACAAAAAAATTATTTATAATATAATTAAATTGTCAAGCAGAATTAAAAAAGGTGTACAACCCCTCGAATCTTCATCTAAACCCCATGCTACTACTATATACAATAAAAGCCGAAAACATCCCTAATAAACTTAATACAAAAGGAGTAGTCTTTATAAAATTGGAAACTATTGGAGAAATGGTATTAGACAAAACCATTTCTTTAGCAAGATAACCAACAAAAATACTACCAAAAGCCAATAAAAGTAAAGGAAAAGTAATATTTAAAGAGGACTCATCTACCCCTATAAAAATTGCCCGATTAGTATTAGTATTAGTTAGAAAAGTTAAATAGATCAGCCTTACAGAATAAAAGGCGGTCAATAAGGCAGAAAAGCTCCCCAATCAATAGGCAAAAACAATATAATATTTATCATAAGTTAACTCCAATATTAAATCTTTAGAATAAAACCCAGTTAAATAGGGAAATGCCATTAAAGATAAAGAGCCGATTAATACCATAGTGTAAGTAAAGGGGATAAGTCTAATTAACCCTCCCATTTTCCTCATATCCTGTTCTCCATTGACGGCATGTATGACTGAGCCCGCACTCAGAAATAGCAGAGCTTTAAAAAATCCATGATTCAATAAATGAAATAAACTTGTGGAATAATTAGATACCCCACAAGCCATCACCATATAACCCAATTGGCTGCAAGTAGAATAAGCAATTACTTTTTTAAGATCGTTCTGAACCACCCCCGTTGTAGCTGCAAAGAAGGCCGTTAAAGCGCCTAAACAAGTAACTACCGTTAGTACTAAAGATGAGCCTTCAAAAAGTGGTCCGGACCTAATAATTAAAAATACTCCCGCCGTCACCATAGTTGCGGCGTGAATTAAAGCCGACACTGGAGTGGGGCCTTCCATAGCGTCGGGCAACCAAGTATGTAGGCCTAGTTGGGCTGATTTACCTACCGCCCCGAAAAATAATAATAGACAAATTACAATTAAATTCTTTCTATCTATAGTCCCCAATAAGCTAAAAATAGTGGAGTACTCTAGAGTCCCGCATTCTTTGATTATCATAAACATGGCCAGCACCAACCCTATATCCCCCACTCGATTGATTAGCATTGCCTTCATGGCCGCTTTATTGGCCTTTATTCTAGTTAATCAAAAATTAATTAAAAGATAAGAACATAAACCAACCCCCTCCCAACCAATAAATAGTTGTACATAGTTATCACTCGTCACTAAGACTATCATTAAAAAAGTAAAAAATGACAAATAAGACATAAACCGGGGGATATGAGGGTCCTCTGACATATAGCCGGTTGAATAAATATGCACTAATGCCGACACACTTGTTATTAATATCAGCATAGTTGAAGTTAAATTATCGAATTGTAATCCAAAATCGGTGGTAAATAATTCTGAATCAAATCATCCCCCTAATTTTAAGTAAGTGGGAGAGCCACTTAAGGAGGTTTCATAAAGAATACAGCCAGAAATTATTGCGGCGATAGATATACAACACGAGGTTAGTACTCCTGCACCCCTGGCCCCTAATTTTCTTCCCCAGAATCCGGAAATTAATGCACTTAATAGAGGTATACATAACACTAATATATACATTTTCCTTAATATAAACTTATTGTTGCATCATGGGTTATCTGAAGTAAACAGTTAGGGGAAACCATCAGAAATAGTATTATAAAGAAAGTGAATCCTATTAGTAAGGATTTACTTAATTCCATCGCTCTCTCTTTTTTAAATATTCTTTGTCAAATTAATACGGAGTTTTCAACTTGGAAATATATTATTTGCACTACCCTCACATAGTAAACGCCCGCAATCACTGAACTAACCACTATAATTGAACAAATTAGGTAGTAACCACTTGACACCCCAGAAAGCAATACTAGTCATTTACTTAAGAATCCAGCTAAAGGGGGGATGCCCGCAGTGGATAAAAAAATAAAGGCCAATGTAAAGGCAACTACAGGGGTTTTTCTGGATAATTCCCTCACCTCTATTATGAAATCTTTGGTTAAATTTAAAGACAGTAATATAGAGAAACTACAAATAGACATAATTACATAAATTATCATGTATATCAAGCCAGCTTGGATACTTTCGAAAGATCCAAGACCTAACCCAAACAGTATAAACCCCATATGTCCTATACCACTATAAGCCAATAGACGTTTTACTTTAGTTTGATTTAAAGCCCCTACAGCCCCATAGACTATGGACAGAACAGCACAAAGTATCACCACATTAGTTACAGGACCAACTTGAACTAAAATCGAGAAAACCCCGATTTTAGGCACAGTGGCTAATAAGGCAGTTACTACTGTTGGTGAGCCTTCATAAACATCTGGAGCCCACATATGAAAAGGAACTACAGATAATTTAAATAATAAAGATATAGTGACTAATATTTTTCCTATATCCGCGGTTAAATTAGAGTTTATCTCTTGGACACTTGTTGTCCCAGTTAATCCGTATAGTAACACACACCCAAATAGAAATAACCCAGAAGACACTGCTCCCAATACAAAGTACTTTAAACTAGCCTCAGTACTATAGGCACTATCCCTCTTCAGTGCCACTAAAATAAACAACGTCAGAGTTTGTAACTCGATCGCCAAATAAATAGAAAATCAATTTATTGAAGAAACTAATAACAATGAACTTAAAGCCACAATTAATACCAATATGGGGGCCGATTGAGTTGGCCGGACAATAATTTCCTCCCCTACACTCATTAATAGTATTGAGATAGAGCCTATTACTATTATAAATTTACAAGTTACTACTCAACAATTAGTTATCATTACGTAGCCTAAGTTAAAATAATCCGCACCTATTATTATCCCCGCCATACAAATTACCCCCGCCGAAATTTTAAGTGTTGATAGATTTATACCATAAAGAACTAAACTTAACACAGCTATACTTAATAATACCTCCGGGCCCAATACTATATTTAAAGTTTCGTACATTTAATCTTTTAAGGGACCTAAATAGAGGCAGGACTCGAACCTACATCTCCAAATCATGAGCCTGGCAACTAACCCTTAGTCTTCTCTATAAACAAAATAGCAAAGGAGAGACTCGAACTCTCAAAGTATACCGTTTACAGCGACACGCATCACCCTTCTGCCACTTCGCTCCTTATCGAGATTTAAATTAATCCGGCTCGGTTTGGATGGAATTGAACCAAAACCCCCAGTCTTATCAAGACTGTACTCTACCAAATTAAGCTACATACCGAATTAATATAATTATTATACTTCCACTGATGAGATTTGAACTCATACGGCTATTCCATCAGATTTTAAGTCCAACGTGTCTACCTTTTCCACCACAATGGATTATATCTGAGTTATCTGTGCCGTTAGAATTTCTTGATCATCTATGCAGGAGGAAAGGCACTCTCCCCTATAAGAATTCCAGACACTAAAACTACAAACCCACCACTTAAAGGTAGATAGGATTTTCATAATAAAGTCATTAATTGATCGTATCGGATTCGAGGATAAGTAGCCCTTATTCAGATAAATAAAAATACGATTGCAACTATTTTTATTCCGAACCAAACAAAATTATATAAAGACGGGGTTATTACAAAAATACTAGAAGGTAACAATCACCCACTTAAAAAAAGTAAGACTCCGAAAGTGGACATCAATATTATATGACAATACTCCGCCAAAAAAAATAGAGCAAATGACATACTAGAATACTCAACATTAAATCCAGATACTAACTCCGATTCTCCCTCTGTTAAATCGAAAGGCACTCTATTAGTCTCTGCTAGCACCGAAACGAAAAACATTATTGCCGCAGGGAATAATGGGAAAATAAACGGTATGTTCTCCTGTACCATTACAATCTCCGATAAACTTAAAGAGCCCACACATAAAACAACCGCAATTATGATTAACCCAATTGACACCTCATAACTTATCATTTGAGCCGCTGCTCTTATAGCCCCTAAAAAAGCATATTTAGAATTACTCGACCAGCCAGACATCAATACAGCGTAAACACTTATGGAAGAAACAACAAATAAATAAAGTACCCCTATCCCTAAATCGCTCAAAACTACTCCCGGCCCATAAGGAATAACTCCTCAAGCAATAAAAGCCAAGGTTAAAGATAAAATTGGAGCCACTATATATATAAGTGTATTAGCATGGTTAGGTATAATAATTTCTTTAGTGAATAATTTTAATCCGTCGGCCAAAGGCTGTAGTAACCCATAGACTCCTACCACATTAGGCCCCTTTCTAGATTGTATATAACCTAAAACCTTTCGTTCCGCTAACGTTAAGTAGGCTATTGAAATTAGTAATGACACTAATACAACTCCAATTTTAAATACTACTATAACCATTATTTCTCTTAAATTGACCTACATGCATTAATAGGAATTGAACCTATACTAATAGTTTTGCAAACCACTGCACTTTCCATTATGCTATAACGCGCCAGTTGAGGTTAACAGGGATCGAACCTATTTCTATAGAATGACAATCTATTATTTTACCTAAAAAACTCTAACCCCAATAGTCAAAACAATAATTAAAAAACTACTAACTGTAAGCGGAAGTGGAATCGAACCACCGACCCCGTCGTTATGAGCAACGTGCTTTACCCAGTAAGCTATCCGCCTAGTAAGGTCCTGACTTAATAATTTGAAAAGGGCAGGACTCGAACCTACGAATCATAGAATGATCTCTACTTTCAAAATAGATGTTTTAACCAACTCAACCACCCTTTCCTCTAACTACTTCCTTTATATACAAAAGGTAATTCATTATAAGTGTGATGGGCCGGAGGAGAGGTTTGTGACCACTCAAGTGATGGATAGTGACCACTATCCTTCGTTCACCCCACAAATTTTATTTCTCACACGTAAGCATCGTAAACAAGATATAAAAAAACCATTACACTAACAATTGATATAAAGGATCCTAGAGAACTAATTTGATTTCAACCTGCAAAACTATCGTGATAATCCGAGTACCGCCTGGGTAGACCGGCTAAACCTAAGAAGTGTTGAGGGAAGAAAGTTAGATTTACCCCTATAAACATTAATCAAAAGTGAATTTTCCCTAGAACTTCGTTGTAACAGTAACCAGTAATTTTACCAAATCAATAGTAAACCCCCCCAAAGATAGCAAAAATAGCTCCCATGGACAGGACGTAATGAAAGTGCGCTACGACGTAATATGTATCATGAAGCAATATATCTAAAGAACTACATGCTACCACAATTCCGGTTAATCCCCCTACAGTAAATAAAAAAACAAATCCCATAGCCCATAACATAGGAGTATCTGTTCTCAATGAACCCCCCACTATTGTAGCAATCCAGCTAAAGATTTTTATTCCGGTCGGTACAGCGATTATCATCGTTGCAGCGCTAAAGTAAGCCCTAGAATCAGCATCCATTCCAACTGTAAACATGTGATGCGCTCAAACTATAAACCCTAGTATTCCTATAGAAACCATAGCATAAACCATCCCTAGGTAACCAAATATTTGTTTTTTCGCCGCGAATGTTGGAATGATCTGAGAAATGATTCCAAACCCCGGTAAAATCAGCACGTACACCTCTGGGTGCCCAAAGAACCAAAATAAGTGTTGGAATAATATTGGGTCCCCACCACCAGCGGGATCGAAGAAAGTTGTATTGAAATTTCTATCTGTTAAAAGCATAGTAATAGCACCCGCCAATACAGGCAACGCTAATAATAACAAGTAAGTTGTTACTAAGATTGATCAAACAAATAAAGGCAGTCTATCCATGGTAATCCCTGGAGCCCGCATATTAAAGATAGTAGTTATAAAGTTCATCGACCCTAAAATTGAAGAGATACCGGCCAAATGAATACTAAAAATTGCCGCATCAACTGAGCCCCCGGAATGAGCTTGTATACTTGATAATGGTGGATAAAGGGTTCATCCTGTCCCAACCCCTTGTTCAACAAAAGCAGAACCTAACAGTAGTATGGCTGAAGGCGGTAGAACTCAAAAACTAATATTGTTTAATCTTGGGAAAGCCATATCTGGCGCACCGATATAAAGGGGAACCAATCAATTACCAAACCCACCTATCATAACCGGCATCACTAAAAAAAAGACCATTATAAGACCGTGGGCCGTGACCATAACATTGTATAATTGGTCATCCCCCAACATTGACCCGGGGGCGGATAGTTCTAATCTTATAAGCAAACTAAACCCACTCCCTATCATACCCGAGAAAACACCGAATAATAAGTAAAGGGTCCCAATGTCTTTGTGATTAGTGGAATACAATCAACGAGTTAAATACAACCTATCCATTCTACCTCTTAAAAGATTTAATGACCTTACGACTATTGTTCCCCTCACCCTATAATAAGCCACTAAAACAGCTAAACCAATGGCAGATTCCGCCGCAGCTACTGTTATGATCATTATGGCAAATATTTGTCCTATTAAATCGTCTACTATAACTGAATTAATTAGAAATAAAAAAGAAATAGCTAACAACATCAATTCTATTGACATTAACATTATTATTAAATTACTTCTATTAAAAACTACCCCCAGCCCGCCTAATACAAATAACACTGCCCCTATTGCCACATGCTCGTAGAACACAATGTCTGAGAAGATTTGAACTTCCATTATTTATTTCGAAGATAAGTATTTTAACCTTTAAATTACAGACATAGACACTTAAAGTCTATCCCCTACTCCCACTCTAATCCCCCTTTTACTCATTCATAAATTAAACCTATGGTCAATATTACTAAAAATAAGTACATCATTCAAACCCCNAATAATCCTATTTGGTTATAAATAACACATCAAGGGAAAAGGAACGATATCTCCAAATCAAAAACCAGAAACAAAATCCCGACTAAAAAAAATTTGACTGAGAACGGAGTCCTTGATGAACCTAATGGATCAAACCCACACTCATACACAGAAACTTTCTCACTGTCCGGCTGTTTTATCCCCACCAAATATGAAGCCCCAGATACAACAGTTGAAAGAGTTACACTAAATAATATTAAATAAAATATTTCTAAAAATTCAACGTCCATAATTTAAATTATTTTACGACTAGTTTGAAGAAAAATATCCTGCCTTTTTACCCTAATTTTTGTGTCGTGCGTTAATACAATTGCCCCCATCATCGCCACCAATAAAATAAAACTGGCTAAAATAAATAAATAACAATAATTAGTATACAAAACACGACCCAATACTTCAATATTGGGGGCCTCCATAAAGTTTCAATTAGGGTCAACACCCATAGAGATTCGGGTCTGAAGTATTAATACTTCCGATAAAAAAACTACCCCAATTATAAACCCGGTGGGCAAATAATTAGACCGGTCTGTTCCCTCTAAACCAGTTAAATTTAACATCATTATTACAAATAAAAATAAAATGGCGATAGCACCAACGTAGACAATTAATAAAATTAAGGCTAAAAAATCTACCTCCAATAAAATAAAAAGGCCCGCGGCGCCAATAAAAGCTACCACCAATCAAAGTACAGAGTGCACAGGATTTAGAGCCGATATAACCATTACTCCTGATATAACAATACTTAATGCGAATAAATAAAATAAGCCCTCCACTTTACTCCTAAGGAGAATTGAACTCCTGTCTTTAAGTTGAAAACTTAATGTCTTAACCCCTAAACCATAGAAGTACTCCAAGTCCGTAAAGTCCTGTAAGTCCGGTAAAGTGAAAAAAGAGATTTGAACTCTCGACCTTTGGTCCCACATACCTGTGCTCTACCGCTGAGCTATTTTCACCTTAAAGTCATTCTTGAAATATTACTGTACTCTTTATTACATCTATTGCCAAAAGGGGGAATATCCCCATTAAGTAAATTAAGACTACTAAAGTAAATAAAGTGTAAAATTCACGTCTATTTAAATCTCTAGGGTAACAAAGAAATTTGGAAGGCAAACCAAAACAAACTCTATTATACAAATAGATAGAATAACCCGCCGATAAAACTGTTCCAAAAGAGGCGATTACACCCACAACATAACTATACTCGAAAGCCCCCAATAATGAAAAAAATTCCCCTACAAAATTACAACTTAAAGGAATTGATGCATTAGCTAGCACTAAGGTCAACATCAATGTTCCAAATAATGGCATAGTAACTACCATCCCCCTATAGTATCTAACTAAACGAGTATGATGTCGTTCATACAAAAAAGTCACGGCAATAAATAAGGCGGAACTAACTAAACCGTGGGCCAACATTAAAAAAACCGCCGCCACTAAACCTTGAACTGTATGACTAAATAAACTTAAGGTTACTAAGCCCATATGGGCCACTGAAGAATAGGCCACTATACGTTTTAAATCCACCTGTCGACAAGTAGTTAAACTCCCATAGATAATAGCCAATAGACTTAAAGTTTGAATAAAGGGGCCAAAATACTCTGAAGCCTCAGGAAGTAAGGGTCATGAAAATCTTATAAATCCATAGCCCCCCAATTTTAATAAGACCCCCGCTAGAATTACAGACCCTGCAACTGGAGCTTCTACGTGCGCTTGTGGTAGTCATATATGAAATGGAATTTTAGGGATTTTAATGGCTAAACTTAAAAAAAAACCTAAAAAGATAAAATATTGTAACTTTTTTTCGTACTGTTGACTACATAAAGTTCGATAATCTGTAGTCCCCACTTGATCATACAAAAAAAATATAGCTAGTAACATAAAAACAGAACCAATAAAAGTATAAAAAAAAAAATAATAAGAGGCTTGCACTTTTTCTTCCCTTAAACCCCATACTCCTATTATTAAAACCATTGGAATTAATACCCCTTCAAATAATATATAGAATCCCACTAAATCTAAAATAATAAATACCCCCATCAATAGTATTTCTATAATTAATAAGCATAATAAAAATTCTTTAATTAAAAATTTAATGGAGTTTCAACTGATTAAAACACAAATGGGGGTCAATAAGGCGGTCAAAATTAAAAAAAAGAGAGAAATTCCATCCACCGCAAAAGGGACCGACCCAGTAATTCACTCAAATTTTTTAATAGCTTGAAATTGTCCTTCCCCGTCAAAAGAAGCCCATAAAAAAAGAGTTGCTGTTAACGTTAACAAAGACCATTCTAAAGCAATTTTTTTTAATCTAATGGCGTTATCCCTCATTATAGTCAATATATTTACTGTACCCATCATAGGAAATAAAATTACTAATTCCAACATCCGCGGGTTAAGGTTTACCCCGGATTTCATCTCGAGAAAATGAGACTTGAACTCACAACCTTTCGCTCCCAAAGCAAATAATCCACCAATTAATTTACTCCCCGACGATGAGAATGGGACTCGAACCCATGCAAAGCTCATGCTTAAGTAATTTAGCAAATTACCACCTTAGCCCCTCAGTCATCTCATCTACATTTTCTTTTCTAACACGAAAGGATTAAATTATAATGCGAACAATATTAAAAAGGCCATCATTAAACAAAATAGCCCCATAGCCTCCGATATAGCAAACCCTAAGATTGCATACGTAAATAATTGTTGTTTTAGAGAGGGGTTTCTGGCATACCCTATAATTAGATTACCAAACACAGTCCCTATCCCGGCTCCACTTCCTGCTGCCCCAATAGAAGCCGCTCCGGCCCCTACAAATTTAGCTGCCGTTAAGATTTCCGTTGCCATCTTTCCAATTGTTTTTCTTAATTTTTCATAATAACCCCAACTCGTGGTTATTTGTTTTGTCTCTAGTAGGACTTGAACCTACAACCTCTTACTTACAAGGTAAATGCTTCCCCCAATTGAGCTACAAAGACTCGCGAACTCAATTCTGAAATTATTCTAATTTTAATAATTTATTCTCCAAAACCCCCACTATTGGGACTATAATTAAAAAATAAGCAAAATAAAATAAGGACGCCATTTGACCTATTAGTATATACGGCTCTTCAACAGGCTGTCCCCCGATTCAAGTTAAAAGAAAAAAGTCTCCTACAAAAAACCAGAAAAAAATTTTACTTAATTGCCTAAAACTTAAACCCCTAAATTTACTTCTATGAAGATAAGGTAAAAAAAATAAAACTAATACACTCGCTACTAAAGCTATAACCCCCCCTAATTTATTTGGAATAGATCGCAAAATAGCGTAAGCAAAAAGGAAATATCATTCCGGTTTTATATGAACTGGTGTCACAAGTGGATTAGCTTGTTTAAAATTTTCTGCATCTCCCAATAAATAAGGAAGTAAGAAAGTTAACACCGACAAACCTATTAATAAAATTATTACGCCATAAAAATCTTTTACCACATAATAATGATGAAAGGGAACTTTATCTATATCTGATCTTACTCCTATCGGATTATTAGATCCATCTTCATGTAAAGCTATTAAATGTACTATAGCCAATCCCATTAATATAAAAGGTAATAAATAATGAAGACTATAGAATCTATTTAAAGTGGCATTTGAAACACTAAATCCACCTCAAACTCATTTAACTACATCATCCCCAATATAAGGAATAGCAGAAAGTAAATTAGTAATAACAGTTGCGGCTCAAAAAGACATTTGTCCTCAAGGTAAAACATAACCAATAAAAGCCGTTACTATCATTAACAAGAAGAGTAACACCCCCACATTTCAAACTACAATTCGGGTATAACTGCCGTAATAGATACCCCTCCCGATATGTAAATATACGCTGAAAAAAAACATTGAGGCCCCATTAGCGTGTAAGTATCTTAAGATAAAGCCATAATTTACATCTCCTGTAATATGAACTACGGATGTAAAGGCCAAATTAACATCTGCACAATAATGCATAGCCAAAAAAACTCCAGTAATCACTTGTATTATTAAACAAATTCCCAATAAAGACCCAAAATTATATAAATAATTAAAATTAGATGGCGAAGGAAGATCAATAAACATATTATTGGCCAAAGAGATAATTGGATTTTCTTTTCTTATTGTTTTTATCACCTTAAAAGTGACAGGGCTCGAACCTGCAAGACTCTGATCCTAAATCAAATGTGTTTACCATTTTCACCACACTCCATAATTAAAGTCTCTACAAATCAGAGTCGAACTGATATAATTTTAGTTAACAGCTAAAAGCTTTGCCAATAAGCTATTGTAGATGAGGTCAGAAGATGCTGGAATCGAACCAACACTAAAAACTTTGAAGGCTATCAGTCTACCATTGACCTAATCTCCTACTTAAAGTCTACCTAGTCGTGCAGGAATCGAACCTGCAATTATTAAGATCAAAACTTAACGCCTTCCCATTTTAGCTAACCACTATAATTTATGAACCTCATCAATACATAAAAACAAAAAGGAATAATCAGACTACGTCCACAAAATGTCAATACCATACTGCTGCCTCAAAACCTAAATGATGATGTCTTGTAAATTGATGGTATATAAGCCTTAATAAACATACTAATAAAAAGGAACTACCAATTAAAACATGTGCCCCATGAGCCCCCGTCGTCAGAAAGAAGGTTGATCCGTACACTGAATCAGAAATTGTAAAAGGGGCCGCATAATACTCCATCGCTTGCAAACCTGTAAACAATACCCCTAGTATANCTGTCAAAATTAAACCTATTATAGCCTCTTTTCTTTTACCACTAATTATTGCATGGTGAGTTCAAGTAACTGTCGCACCGGAACTTAATAAAACAACGGTGTTCAATAGAGGAATTGAAAACGGATTTAATGGATCAACGCCCCTTGGAGGTCAAACTGCACCTATTTCAATAGTAGGAACTAAACTACTGTGAAAAAAAGCCCAAAAAAAAGAAAAAAACAAGCAGACCTCAGATAGGATAAATAAGAGCATACCATACTTTAATCCCTGTTTAACAACTAATGTGTGATGGCCTTGATACGTAGCTTCCCTAATTACATCTCGTCATCACACCACCATTGTAACCGCAATTGTTATTAAACCTAAACTTAAAACTCAACTGGGACTGTAGTNAAAATACACCACCGCCCCTACAGTTGTTAAAAGGGCCCCGCAGCCTCCTATATAGGGTCATGGGCTTGGTTTAACTAAATGATAAGGATGATAAATTTGTTGCATCATTGACTCTCTTAATTTTTAATTACCCAGTAGGACTTGAACCTACAACCTCTTACTTAGAAGGTAAATGCTTCCCCCAATTGAGCTATGGATAACTCCCCCTCCTCACTTAATGTAATGCTATAGTGTCTCCTAAATAAATAGTTGTTAATAAGCAGAACACATAAGCCTGAATTACCGCCACCATTATTTCTAACAGTGTTATAAATATCATTATTGACATAGGTAAAAAACTTAAAATTATCATCCCGTTGGATAACATATTAAAAGCAAACCCAGATAAAATAGCAAATAATAAATGCCCCGCAGATATATTAGCCGCCAATCTAACCCCTAACGAAATAGCCCTAATTAAATAACTAGCGGTCTCTATTACAACCAAAAAGGGGGCCAACACTAACGGTACTCCACCTGGCATTAATATACTTAAAAAATTTAGTTTAAAATTAAAAAATCCTAATAAGGTTACCGCCATTATTATTGACAATGAAATCCCTAAAGTTATTACTATTTGGGCCGTCGGAACGAATACATAGGGAAATAGCCCTAGAATATTTAGCATAGCAATAAATATAAAAAGACACAACACAAAAGGGAAAAACTTTTGACCCACCTTACCTAAATTATCTTGGACCACCGAGTGAATATTTATATATAAAAACTCAATAATAAATTGTCACCTATTAGGTATTAATCTATTACCTTCTAACAACAGCCAAAATATAGTTACTGCTAACACCATCATCATTGAAGAATTAGTAAAAGTCACTGATCAATCCCCTAAAAAAACTTGGATTGTTATTAATTTAACTACATTAAATTGATCAAAATACATTATATTATTAAAATGGTTTCCAATTTAATTCTTTCTTTCTTCATTTGTGTACTATTGAATCGGTCCCTTGTTACAATCTGTCGTTGCAATTTAGGCAATATGGAATTTACAAGTATTGAGAATAGAAAAAACAAGATTACCAATTTTCATATATACTGGCACAAATAAGTAACCGCCTCTAACTGTGGCATACTGATGTGACTGGGTTCGAACCAACTACTTACAGATTAAAAATCTACTACTCTACCACATGAGTTACACACCATTAACTTGTCTCTTCAGATTGTGTTGCTACTCAAGAAACATATTTCTCTAACGATACGGCTTCTATTACAATAGGCATAAAAGAATGATTTGCCCCACATAACTCCGAACATTGTCCATAAAAAACTCCTGGCCTTTTAAGAAAAAAACTTGTTTGATTTAATCGTCCAGGCACCGCATCTACTTTTACCCCTAAAGATGGGACTGCAAACGCGTGTAAAACGTCCGCCGCAGTTACTAACACTCGTACTTGGGTTTGTATAGGCACTATCAGTCTATTATCTACTTCCAACAACCTTAAGTCTCCCTTCTTTAAATCAGAAGTAGGAATCATGTAAGAATCAAATTCGATTGTCTTTGTCCCATAATCGGAATATTCGTAAGATCAGTATCATTGATGCCCAATTGCTTTTATAGTTAGGGCCGGGTCAATTACTTCATCCATTAAGTATAATAATTTTAAAGAAGGGAAAGCGATAAATATTAATATACCTGCCGGTATTAAAGTTCAAATTATTTCTATTAGGGTACCCTCAAATAAATACTTATAATAATGTTTTATAGTTAAAGCTCTTATTAATAATCATAAAACAGTAGTAACAATAATAGTTAATATAAACATAATTTGATCGTGAAAAAATATAATTTCCTCCATTACTGGACTGGCGGCATCTTGGAATCCTAATTGTCATGGCTCTGGAGCATCTCTTAAAACTAATAAGACTAAATTTTTCTCCATACTTTCTTTAAACAGCAACGACTAGTATTTAAAAACTTAGTAATCTTAAACTACATATAGATCCTATCCACGTTCTATTCTCGAACGGTCCTCAAATTGGAAACACAGAATGATACTTTACTTCTCACTTGAAATGCATTCAGTGATTATTAATTTTATCGTAGCCACCCAACAGCAATACAATTGGTCCACCAGCGGATAACTAAACACTCGGTCCTTTTGTACTAGAATGTAATTGTATCTAATGTTTCCTAAACAAATTGTAGATAGAAACCGACCTGGCTCACGCCGGTCTGAACTCAAATCATGTACGGTTTTAATGGACGAACAGTCCAACCCTTGGGAGCTGCTGCACCCCCAGGAAACCGCAATTCAACATCGAGGTNGCAAACATCATCATCGATACGAACTCTCAAACGATATTACGCTGTTATCCCCGTGGTAACTTTTATTTATTGATCGTTAGTTATTCCACCCTAAACAAACGGGTCACTATAACCCACGGGCCCTCTCCCGTGTTAGCTCGAGAATTACTCTTGCTATCAAGCTTTTCTTCTATTCTATTACAATATTCACCTTTTGTGCGCCTTCGTTACTCTTTAGAAGGCGATCGCCCCAACCAAACTGTCCCACTTACACCTTTTATTAGTTTTTTACCAAAAAATTAAATAGTGCACCTATACAATTAATTAAAAAAAGCAATATAAGTTTACAGTAAAGCTCAACGGGGTCTTCTCGTCTAACAATTTGTACGTAGCATCTTCACTACGAATTCAATTTCATCGGTATTTATCTTGAGACAGCGGGGCACTCGTGAAGCCATTCATACTTGCCAACAATTAATTGACTATTGATTGCGCTACATTATCGCGGTCAGAGTTACCGCGGCCATTTAATTGTTCTTAGTCGAGTAACTTATTTTATTACTCAATTTTAAATTCAACCATTGGGCAGGCCTCACCTTCAATACTTCAGACTCAAAGGTCCTTAGTTGAAAGCTATGTTTTTGGTAAACAGGCGACGCCCCCTCTTTTCTAAAACCAGGTAAATTAAGCTCTTCCGCTTCTATTTTCCACTAGCTCCCTTTCTTGCGAACTTACAGGGACAATTTGCCGAGTTCCTTAAGATAAATTATACCATCACTTTTTAGCCCACTTGAGTTAGTCTGTAGTACCGTCTCCTCCTCTCTTAAATAATTTATTTAAGCTTACTATTTATTACCCATCGATACATTCTTAGGGACGGTTTAACCCAATTCGGAAGATCCTAAAATTGGAAACCTTGGGCCATGAGCAACGATTTTCACGCCGTTTTTTACTCATATTCGCATTGTCACTTCTGATAATACGCTTTCGCTATTTCAAACTTTAATTACAGTACGTTCTGCTACCACCGCCGAGAGGCGATTTAGAGTTTCGGTTATTTTTAACAACTTAAGCCGCCATAATTCAGGGATCTATAAATTTATTGAGTGAACTATTACGTTATCTTTCAAAGATGGCTGGTTCAAAGCCTACTCCCCCATTAGTTTTACTTATATTCCAACCCCCTTTACACTTAGAGCCTCTCCACGACCTTAACTTCTAATCTAGGCTGTTCCCTTCTCGACCATGAACCTTCTCGCTCACGGCCTGTCTATCGTTATTTCTTCTTATACTTTCNTAGTTTGACTAAACTACCTTCATGCGGTAATTCATTCAGTGCTTTACCACCCAAGAAGATTCTTTAATTTACGACGCACTACTTAAATAATTTTCGCAGAAAACCAGCTATTTCCAAGTTCGATAAGCTTTTCACCCCTAACCACAGGTCTTCCGAGATTTTTGCCACAATCACCGGTTCGTTCCTCCACCCCCATTTTTAGAAGCTTCAAACTGCCCATAGTTAGATCACTTGGTTTCGGGTTCTATTTGACTTGGTACTCTATTCAAATTCGTTTTCACTTCACCTACGTTTATCAACTTAAGTTTGCCAAATATTTATCTCGCGAACCCATTATACAAAAGGTACGACGATTTCGTCTGCTTATAGATAGCGAATTTCAAGTTCTATTTCATTTTTATCTCTTTCAACTTTCCTTCACAGTACTAGTCCACTATCGGTACGTTATATATATTTAGACTTAGATGCGTGGTACACCTATCTTCAAATTATTCTACTCCATATTCTATATCAGAGACTATTATTTTGCAATTCTACCTCCGCTTTCGCTCGCCACTACTAACGGAATCTCACTTGATTTCTTTTCCTCCTAGTACTGAGATGTTTCAATTCCTAGGGTTTATTATTTTCTTTTTTAGGAACTTTGCCCTTCATCTTTCTCATTGGCAATTTTCGTATTAATAACGTCCTTATATAACATCCTAGTTATCCATTCACTACCCGTTTATACTAGTCTATAAATATAATAAATAAATC